ACTACAAAATAATGAATCCTAAATCGGTTTAAAGTTCGAATTCCATAGATAATATGGGCGGGGGATTTGGATATAATAAATGAAACGAAAGACTTTCTAAAAATTTGTATTTCCCCACTTGATATTTTGATATTTTTAAAACGAGTTGGTTGAGCTTGAAAATTTAAAACTTTACTAATTTAATTAAGTAAACAATGGAACAATTGAATTGGATTCGGTTCGATGGTACCAAGGGGGTTGAGTGCTAACTCCCATTTGAATTAATCGATCACCCTTGCTATCGGATATTCTTATATTCAAGAATTTTGTTCAAGAATTTTGGTAAAAAACTTCAACATATTTTTTTTTATTATTTTATTATGAGAATCAATGCTACTACTTCTAGTTTTGGGGTTTCTGTGCCTGAAAAAAAAAACTTTGGTCGGATCGATCAAATCATTGGTCCGGTATTGGATGTAGCTTTTCCCCCCGGGAAGATGCCTAATATTTATAACGCTCTGGTAGTTAAAGGTCAAGATACTATCAGTCAACCGTTTAATGTGACTTGTGAGGTACAGCAATTATTAGGAAATAATCGAGTTCGGGCCGTAGCTATGAGTGCTACAGCTGGTCTAATGAGAGGAATGGAAGTGATTGACACGGGAGCTCCGCTCAGTGTTCCAGTCGGTGAAGCAACTCTCGGACGAATTTTCAACGTACTTGGAGAGCCGGTTGATAATTTAGGTCCTGTCGATACTTGCACGACATTTCCTATTCACAGATCCGCGCCCGCCTTTATCCAATTAGATACAAAATTATCTATTTTTGAAACAGGAATTAAGGTGGTAGATCTTTTAGCTCCTTATCGACGTGGAGGAAAAATTGGGCTATTCGGGGGAGCTGGCGTGGGTAAAACAGTACTCATTATGGAATTGATCAACAATATTGCTAAAGCTCACGGGGGTGTATCTGTATTTGGAGGAGTGGGTGAACGTACTCGTGAAGGAAATGATCTTTACATGGAAATGAAAGAATCGGGAGTCATAAATAACCAAAATATTGAGGAATCAAAAGTTGCTCTAGTTTACGGTCAGATGAACGAACCACCGGGAGCTCGTATGAGAGTAGGTTTGACTGCCTTAACTATGGCAGAATTTTTTCGAGATGTTAATGAACAAGACGTACTTCTATTTATCGACAATATTTTCCGTTTCGTTCAAGCGGGATCTGAGGTATCCGCTCTATTGGGTAGAATGCCTTCTGCTGTGGGTTATCAACCTACCCTTAGTACCGAAATGGGTTCTTTACAAGAAAGAATTACTTCTACCAAGGAAGGGTCCATAACGTCTATTCAAGCAGTTTATGTACCTGCAGACGACTTAACTGACCCCGCTCCTGCCACGACATTTGCACATTTAGATGCTACTACCGTACTATCAAGAGGATTAGCTGCCAAAGGCATTTATCCGGCAGTAGACCCTTTAGAGTCAACATCAACTATGCTCCAACCTCGGATCGTTGGTGAAGAACATTATGAAATTTCGCAAAGAGTTAAGCAAACTTTACAACGTTACAAAGAACTTCAAGATATTATAGCAATTCTTGGATTGGACGAATTATCTGAAGAAGATCGTTTAACCGTAGCAAGAGCACGAAAAATTGAGCGTTTCTTATCACAACCTTTTTTCGTGGCAGAAGTATTTACCGGTTCTCCAGGAAAATATGTTGGTTTAACAGAAACAATTCGGGGGTTTCAATTGATCTTTTCCGGAGAATTAGATAGTCTTCCTGAACAGGCTTTTTATTTGGTAGGTAACATTGATGAAGTTACCGCGAAGGCTATGAACTTAGAAACGGAGAGCAAATTGAAGAGATGACCCTAAACCTGTGTGTATTGACTCCTAATCGAATTGTTTGGGATTCCGAAGTTAAAGAAATAATTTTATCTACCAATAGTGGCCAAATTGGTCTATTACCAAATCACGCCCCTATTGCTACAGCTGTAGATATAGGTATTTTGAGAATGCGCTTTAACGACAAATGGTTAACGATGGCTTTGATGGGCGGTTTTGCTAGAATCGGAAATAATGAAATCACTATTTTAGTAAACGACGCAGAGAAGAGTATTGATATTGATCCACAAGAAGCCCGTCAAACTCTGGAAATAGCGGAAGCTAACTTGCGGAAAGCGAAAGGGAAGAGAAAAAGAATCGAGGCCGGACTTGCTCTCAGACGAGCGAGGACACGCGTTGAGGCTATCAATTTGATTTCGTAACTTAACTGGTTGGTGTAATCAAAAAAAAGATAAGCTCTGTTTATATACTCTATTTTTTTTTTTATTCTGCCAATTGAATACAATTAAAATAGAATCAAGTGGAATCCTATTTTGGTGTAACGAAAAAAAATGGAATTAAAAAATGAAATACAAAGCGAAATACAAAGAAAAGGATACAAAATCAATGCAGGGGGGGGGGAGTAGAAAAACTAAAGTATCTCCCAATCAGTTCTACCTATCTACCTA